AAATAAGTAAGTGGGATAAATAAAACATTGGATCGTGCCACATCACTTATTCTACAGGATCTTACGGAGCCTGTTCATGCATGACATAATTCGGGCATGATCATAGAAAAGATTCTCCTCAAGCGAACCGGCCTATCCTATGCTACATAGGGGGATTTACATGGTGGTTGGATGCGGAGACACGTTTGGTTGTGAATTCCAACGTGGCGGATAAAATAATATATCGGCATGGCCCAATCAATAGTTCAAGTCACACACTCCCATAATCCATCCTCTCTTCGGAGAATCCACTTCAACTATTCTTATCAAATAAGAACTCAAATACTTCAGAGTTGAAGAGAAGTATCAAAAAACATGTCTTATTTTTTCAATAATACATATTTGTAGCAATGAAATACTATTGTTCCTTCCCAATACGATATATCAGAAATTACAAATATCTATGATCTGTTTTCTCTATACTCTATAAAATAAAGCTATAATAAAGGACCCGAAATACCTTGCTTACGTATCATTGGGAAGTGCATTAACATAAATACGGCAGTAAGAAGAGGCAATACAAAAGTGTGTAAACTATAAAAACGAGTCAAGGTAGATTGACCCACACTAGCACTTCCGCGTAATAACTCTACCAAAGGAGATCCTATTATAGGAATAGCGTCAGGCACGCCTGTCACAATTTTTACTGCCCAATAACCAATTTGGTCCCGAGGTAAGGAATAACCAGTTACACCAAAAGATGCAGTCAATACAGCCAGAACCACACCTGTAACCCAAGTTAATTCGCGAGGTTTTTTAAACCCACCTGTAAGATACACACGAAATACGTGCAGAATCATCATTAGAACCATCATACTTGCTGACCATCGATGAACTGATCGAATTAACCAACCAAAGTTGGCTTCAGTCATTATGTATTGAACAGAGGAAAAAGCCTCCGTAACAGTTGGACGATAGTAAAAAGTCATAGCAAAACCCGTAGCTACTTGTACTAAAAAACAAGTAAGCGTGATTCCTCCTAGACAATAAAATATGTTGACATGAGGAGGAACATATTTACTAGTTATATCATCTGCAATCGCTTGAATCTCGAGACGTTCCTCGAACCAATCATATACTTTATTGAGATAGGGAATCCGAGAGGACCCCTCCCCGAGAACCGTATATGAGAATTTCATCTCGTACGGCTCAAACAGAAACACACAAATACCGATTTCGACGGATATGCAATAGAAAGTTAAAAACTTCTTAGCTGCTCGATTCAATTTGTCCCAAAGATGGGAAGTAAAAAAAAATCCGAAATCTCTTCTTTGTAATGCTAATGCCAAAAATTTCAAGTTAGCTCGTCCACCTTTCTTTATATTGATCGTTATAGGCCTCTTGAATCTTCTTTTTCCTATTTTTGTTTGTTTTTGTTATTTCATTTTTTGTTTTTTGTGCGTAATGCGGGTCTACTTTTGTTTTTACTGTTGATAGGAATTCCCTTGTTAAGACCCTATAAATCAATTAAAACCTCAGATTCATACAAGAACCACGATGATTTAATCCCAAGCTAAATAAAGGGGGTTCTTTGAGTAAAAACCATTTGATCATCACTTATTCAATTTCAATGAGTGGATGTAATGACTCAACAAAATCTAGAGAAAGAAGTTGTTCTTCAGATAAAATTAATTTAATAAGTCTAAAGAAATAAAAATTCTTTAATTTAGGAAATACCCATCTGAATTTTTTTTTAGTCCGGTTGCGAGGTCTAAATAATAGGTATGAATCATAGTTCAAATATTTCTTTTCTTAAATTTTTCTATAATATTCCGTGTTCCAGATATTAGAATAAATATCCGACGGGGTAGAATCATCTTAATAGAGATGACAGGGCCGTTCTCTGTATTATCAATAGGATCAATTATAACAAGTCACACGCTCATATTCCGGAAATACCGAAAAAAGAAATACCACAATCGAACTACCAAAAAGGTCTATGAATCCAAGTTTTAAATAAAATTTTTTTTTGATTAAAAAACTAGAGCTTCATAGTTCTTATGAACCTAACTCATTGAAATTCCATCCAGTAAAACGGAAGAATTATAAATTTCCAAAATAATAGATAGGAATATTGCAAATAGAGCCATTGCAACTCCCATAAGTGGTGTAGTCCCCCAGCCCGGAGCTACTTTACCATATTCCGAATTCAACGGTTTCAATAAACTCCCTACGGTAGTTTGTCTTGGCCTAGATCTAGAACTACCCTCAACGGTTTGTGTAGCCATAAATCCTATTTAATCATTGGTTGAGATCGGTTGACTTTGTATACTATTCCGTTGTAATTATAAATAAATAAACGATCTTATCGTAGATCCATTGTGATCTTGAAATTTTCTAAAAATGGAAACAGCAACACTAGTCGCCATCTTCATATCAGGTTTACTTGTAAGCTTTACGGGGTACGCCTTATATACCGCTTTTGGGCAACCCTCTCAACAACTAAGAGATCCATTCGAGGAACACGGGAACTAGATTCGTTGAAGTAATGAGCCTCCCGATATGGGGGCCCATTACTTCAGTTGATATAATGAAAAATTATTTCATTATTTTTTAGTCGGAACCTTAGGTGGTTCCCGAAAAAAGATAGCGAAAAAAATGATCCCTAAAGTCGAGACTAAAAGGAATGTATAAACCAATGCTTCCATAGATTCGATCGTGGTTTACAATTATAGCTTTCACATCTATTCGTTTGAGTGGGATCATTTACCATATCATAAAAAAAGAGGGGAAAGAATCAACGAAAAGAAGTTGATTCAAGTCTCTATTTTTTCTCGGGTACCCGAGAAAAAATAGAGATAGAGAATAAAGATGCCAGAGCAGTCTTGTATCAAACTACTTGTCTCTTTGTAGTTGGATCTCCAAGTTTTTGGAATGCTCCAAATTCCACTTGAGCATCCAAATCCGGATCAATACCAGCAAAAACATCTCTAAACAAGGTTCTAGCGCCATGCCAAATATGTCCAAAAAAGAAAAGCAAAGCAAACGAAGCATGCCCAAAAGTGAACCAACCCCTTGGACTACTACGAAAAACACCATCAGATTTCAAAGTAGCCCGGTCTAATTCAAAAATTTCGCCTAATTGTGCGCGCCTAGCATATTTTTTCACAGTAGCAGGATCGCTATAATTGACTCCATTGAGTTCGCCACCATAGAACTCAACAGTTACACCTACTTGTTCAACACTATACTTCGATTCTGCCCTTCGAAAAGGAACATCTGCCCGAACAATTCCATCTCCATCTACTAAAACTACCGGGAATGTTTCAAAAAAAGTAGGCATACGACGTACAAAAAGCTCGCGCCCTTCTTTATCTCTAAAGACGGGATGTCCTAACCATCCAACAGCTATTCCATCCCCGCTATCCATTGAGCCCGCTCTGAATAATCCCCCTTTTGCCGGATTATTACCAATGTAATCATAAAAAGCTAATTTTTCAGGAATTTTAGACCAAGCTTCCGATAAACTTAGATTTTCAGCTAGTCCGGCACTAACTCTTCGATATATCTCTTGCTGGAAGTATCCCTGATCCCACTGATAACGAGTGGGACCAAATAACTCGATTGGGGTTGTTGCTGAACCATACCACATAGTTCCAGCAACAACAAAAGCTGCAAAAAAAACAGCAGCGATACTACTAGAAAGTACAGTTTCAATATTGCCCATACGTAATCCTTTGTAGAGACGTTGAGGCGGACGGACACTAAGATGGAATAGGCCTGCTAATATGCCCAGTGTACCTGCTGCAATATGATGAGAGGCTATTCCGCCGGGAACAAAAGGATCAAAACCTTCCGCGCCCCATGCTGGACTTACAGATTGTACTTTTCCGGTTAGTCCATAAGGATCAGACACCCATATTCCGGGACCATATAAGCCTGTTACATGAAATGCGCCAAAGCCAAAACAAGCCACTCCTGAGAGAAATAAATGAATTCCAAAGATTTTGGGCAAATCCAAAGAAGGTTTTCCTGTACGTTCATCACAGAATATTTCTAAGTCCCAATACACCCAATGCCAGATGGCCGCCAAAAAGCACAAGCCAGAAAACACAATATGTGCTCCTGCCACACCTTCATAGCTCCAAATACCCGAATTCGTTAGAGTTCCTCCTGAAATATTCCAACCACCCCATGAATTGGTTATTCCTAAACGAGTCATGAAGGGTATAACGAACATACCTTGTCTCCACATTGGATCAAGAACGGGGTCAGAGGGATCAAAAACCGCCAATTCGTATAGAGCCATCGAACCAGCCCAACCAGAAACTAGAGCCGTATGCATTATATGGACAGAAAGCAATCGGCCGGGATCATTCAATACGACAGTATGAACACGATACCAAGGCAAACCCATAGAAATACCCCTTTCTCAAAGAAAAATAGACACTATGTAACTTTATCGCATTGCATATAGACTTATACTATTTACCTAACCTTTTCAGCAAATTCTGTATGAGAAAAGGTTACTTTTTATTGTATTCCGTTGCAAATAACGGCCGAATTCTGTTCGTAAGAACAAAGAGAAGCAGATCTATTCTATACCCGATAAGTACCAATACGCAATGGGAGCATTAGTCCCGTTTTGGGAGAATGAATGTATGGATACTTTTTTATTATTCGAACGATCTATCTCTTCATTACGATTCTTATTTATGAATTCTGTCTTTCTCTAAAAACCTTCGAATTTGTGTTCGAATTTGTGTATTGTATAAAGTAGAATAAATAGAAAAAAAAATGATGAAGACAAAAAACTCATTCTTACGTTTCCATATTAAAGTGAAGTATAGTACTTAAATTTTTTAGTTAATTTAATGCCCATTGGTGTTCCAAAAGTACCTTTTCGGAGTCCTGGAGAGGAAGATGCAGTTTGGGTTGACGTATAGTGCGACTTGTCAGACATATTGGGTCATATGGGATTCCCCCATTTTTTCCCCCGATCGAGATATCCTCTGTTTCGCCCAAGAAATATTGTATTGATTGGAGAATCAATCATGCGGAGCGTGAAGTTAAATTAGATTGATTTAGATTGAGGAGCAATATTCTTAATTAGAAGAATTTATGGTTAACTTGGACTAAAAAAATTAAGTATCCAGGCTCTGCTTATAAAATACCAAATTGGTAGTAGTAATATATGTAGAATTACCACTTGTAGCTATGCATAGAAGCTTTTATATTTTATTTATTTAATTAGAGAGGCACTCTTAAACTGCCATGCCAACCATTATAATAAATACATCGAATAGTTTTTGGGAGGTATGAAACGAATTGAAAAAAGTCGTAGCAAAAAGAAGTGGTACCGAGATAATTTGTCCTATATGTACAACTAGAATTCGGATAGATCTTTCCCCGGAGTAGAACATGAACCTAAAAGAATTCAAAGGGCCCATTCAGGAACAAGAAAATGACATCGTGATTTAAATCTCGACGAAACAATACATCAATGAGAGGTTAATTAAATAAGTTCGGTAAATTCTTTTTTTTAGGGAAGGGGTCAAAATTCTTTTTTTTTAATGGAAGAAAAAAACCCTTCATTAGAAAATCTCTTAAAAAAAAGAGATAGGATTGGAATCGACACATTGATTCTTTATTTTCGTAATTTTTTTGAACCGTATGCATCCAAAGATGCACATACGGTTCAAAAGGGATATAATTTTGTCCTAATCAACCGACTTTATCGAGAAAGATTACTTTTTTTAGGCCAAGAAGTTGATAGCGAGATCTCAAATCAACTTGTTGGTCTCATGGTATATCTCAGTATAGAAGATGATACTAAGGATCTTTATTTGTTTATAAACTCCCCTGGCGGATGGGTAATACCAGGAATCGCTATTTATGATACTATGCAATTTGTTTCGTCCGATGTACATACAATATGCATGGGATTAGCCGCTTCAATGGGATCCTTCATTCTGGTCGGAGGAGAAATTACCAAACGTCTAGCATTCCCCCATGCTTGGCGCCAATGAGTTTTTATTTGAAAAAAAAAAGAAGAAGAAGACTATGCCTTCGCCATATTGAATATGAATAATAGGTAATAATAGCATGGCACTTTGAGTTCGATATGAACAAACTATTATTGTTTTTCCTAACACGATATTTTCTATCGAGATAGTAGTATGAAAAAAGGTTATTTCCGACTTGATCTTCTATGTCGGGAGTACATTTCAGCGTCACAAATCGTTTTCTTCCACACCAGAAGCCTTTTTCTGATATTTCTCTTACGAAGAAAAGAGTACGAAAAAAAAAGATAATTTTTTCTTATTTGATCGTATCAAAAAGAAACTTTGGGATTGCTAAATCCCAGACGAGATAAATATAGAAAGCAACAGAACCATCATAGTATTTTTTTTTACATTACAATATGAATGAAAGGAAGGGTGGTAAATGGACCATTCAACAATCTAGATCGGATGGATTCTTTTTTTTTCTTCGATAGAATAGAAGGGGGAAAAAGGAAGTTCCAGTGCAGAGCCGTATGCAATGCACAAAAGGTGCCTGTACGGTCCGTCGTTCAATTCTATTTTTTTTTTAGTCCTTACTTTAATCCAATTCTTCAAGATAGAAGAACCATTCATGCATGATGTTAGATCAATATTATATTATCAGGGTTATGATTCACCAACCTGCTAGTTCTTTTTATGAGGCACAAGCAGGGGAATTTATCTTGGAAGCGGAAGAACTACTCAAACTTCGCGAAACCCTCACAAAAGTTTATGTACAAAGAACAGGTAACCCTTTATGGGTTATATCCGAAGACATGGAGAGAGATGTTTTTATGTCAGCAACAGAAGCCCAAGCTCATGGCATTGTTGATCTTGTAGCGGTCGAAAATGAAACTACTGGGGATTTCGCCTAAATATACGCTTCCCTCCATAATTCTATTTTTCCGTGATTTGATATTGAATGTAAATAATTCATAATCATCAATAAATCAGGTTAAGATCGATCTAAACCAACCTATTTTATTATATATATGTATGATATGCCGACAATTAAACAACTTATTAGAAACACAAGACAGCCAATACGAAATATCACGAAATCCCCCGCACTTAGGGGGTGCCCTCAACGACGAGGGACATGTACTCGGGTGTATGTGCGCCTCGTTTAGATCATGAGTTCAAACAAAATAAATGCAGCAATTTTTCAAGTACCAATCACCAGTACCAAGGAATAAAGATAGATAGGATGGAAAAACGTTATTTACTATCTATGTTATTTACTATCTAGAAAGCTAAAGATCCATCATTTACCTATATTTTTGTGTATAAAATTTATGGTTTCCATTGGTGCAAATCCAATCACCTCAGTTTGAGATGAGAAGTAATTCCCCATTGGTAGCAAATAGTTATCTATTAAGCGGAGGAAATAGTACTATAAGAAGCAAAAAGGTTATGTTCCTATTCTTGAAAGAACGGACTAACAAGGTCAGCTACCTAGTCAACTTTCATAATTAAA